GCTATCAAGATAGCCCAGTTCATGAAGATTATGATCTGGATACCCATCAAGAGAATTTGGAATTGGGAAGACTGAAAGAAAAGAAAAAAAAAAGTGATTATTGGTTTTGGGTTGAAAAAACTTTTGTCACTTTTTTTTTCGATTATAAACGATGGAATCGTCCATTACGATATATAGAAAATGATCAATTAGAAAATGCTTTACGCAATGAAATGTCACAATTTTTTTTTTATACATGTACAAGTGATGGGAAACAAAAAATATCCTTTATGTATCCTCCTAGTTTATCGACATTTTCAGAAATGCTAGAACGAAGAATTTCTTTGTACATAAGAGAAAAAATATATGACGAAAATCTTTCTAATTCTTGGATTTATACCAATGAAAAAAAAAAGTTAAATTTGAATAATGAATTGATAAATCGAATAAAAATTATAGAAAAAAATGAGGGATCTCCTAGTCTGGATAGGCTTGAAAAAAGAACCATATTATGCGATGATGAGAATAAAAAAAAATGCTTGCCAAAAGCATATGATCCTTTTTTCAACGGACCTTGTCGAGGAACACGAAAAAAACTCTATTCACATGCAATCATGAATCATTTAATTACTTATACAAATACAGAAGATTTAGTAGAAATTTTTTGGATAAATAAGATTCATGATCTACTTCTTAATGATTCCTTAGGAATTTACCGTCAATCATTTTTAAATTTAAAAAAAACGGAAAAGTCCTTCATCTCAATTGATGAATTATCTTCTGAGTGCGGACACATTTTAAATTTTGAAAAATGTCCTTTATTGACAGAAGCAAAAATAATTGATTCAGAAAGTCAAGCAAAATCTTTGCAATTTGTATTCGATGTAATTACAAAAGATCAAAAAACAAAGAAAAAGAAAGATATTGGAATTAAAATAAAAGAAGTCAGTAAAAAGGTGTCTAGATGGTCATACAAATTAACCGAGGATTTGTTCGAAGAAGAGGAAAAAGAAAATGAAGAAGAATTAGAAGAAGAAGAGCATGATATTCATTCAAGAAGAGCCAAACGTGTTGTAATTTATAACGATAATGATCAAAATACCAATTCTATTTCTAGTACTAAGAATGCTAGTAACAATGAGAAAAATGATAATAAAACGGAAGAGGAAGAGGAAGAGGAAGAGAAAGAGGAAGAGAAAGAGGAAGAGGAAGAGAAAGAGGAAGAGAAAGAGGAAGAGAAAGAGGAAGAGAAAGAGGAAGAGGAAGAGAAAGAGGAAGAGAAAGAGGAAGAGGAAGAGAAAGAGGAAGAGGAAGAGGAAGAGGTAGCTCTGATACGTTACTCCCAACAATCGTGTTTTCGTCGCAATCTAATCAAAGGATCCATGCGCGCTCAAAGACGTAAAACAGTTATTTGGGACCTCTTTCAAGTAAATGCGCATTCCCCACTTTTTTTGGACCGTATAGACAAAACATATTTTTTTTATTCTTTTCATATTAATGAAATGAAGAATCTTATTTTGAGGAATTGGATGGGTAGAGAACGAGAATCTGAATTTAAAATTTTAGATTCCCATTTTGAAAATGAAGAGACAAAAGAAGAAAAGGATAAAAAAGAACGTATAGAAATATCAGAAGCTTGGGATACCTTTGTATTTATTCAAGCAATAAGAGGTTTAATGTTAGTAATCCAATCTTTTTTTAGAAAATACATTATATTGCCTTCATTTATAATAGCTAAAAATATTTTACGTACGTTATTATTTCAAATCCCCGAGTGGTACGAGGATTTGAAGGAATGGAATAGAGAAATACATATTAAATGCACCTATAATGGTGTTCAATTATCAGAAACAGAATTTCCCCAAGATTGGTTAACAGACGGCATTCAGATAAAGATTCTATATCCTTTCTGTCTAAAACCTTGGCGAAAAGTTAAGGTACGATCTCATCATAGAGATCGAGGAGATTCAAAATATAAAAACAAAAAATTTTGTTTTTTAACAGTCTGGGGAATGGAAGCAGAACTTCCCTTTGGTTCTCCCCGAAAACGACCTTCTTTTTTTGAACCTATTTATAAAGAACTCAAAAAAAGAAATAGAAGGGTAAAAAATAAGATTTTACAAGTTATAAACTTTTTGAAGGAAAGAATAAAATCCTTTATATTTATAAAAGTTAGAAAAGAAAAAACAAAATGGGTCACTAAAATATTTATAGTTATCAAACTCATAATGCAAAAATTGGAAAAAATAAATCCAATTTTTTTATTTGAGTTGAGGAAAGAAAAAGTATATGAAATGAAGGAAAACGAAAAAGATTTACAAAAAAATAAAAAGATTCTTCGCGAATCATCTGTTCAAATTCGACCAATTCTAATAGAAAGAAGAATGAAAGATCTTTCTGATAAGACAATAAAAATCAGGAATCAAATAGAACGAAACGAAAAAGAAAAAAAAAAAGATATAGTTCTAATTTATGATAATAAAAGGCCGGAATTTTTGAAAATCTTCAAAAAAATCTTCAAAAGTAAAAATATCCGATTAATGCGTAAATCGCACTACTTTATAAAATCATTCATTGAAAAAATATACATAGATATTTTACTATGTACCATTAGCATTCCTAAGATCAATGTACAACTTTTCTTTAAATCAAAAAAAAATATCTTTAATAAATCCATTTACAACAATAAAAGAAATAAAGAACAAGAAGGAATTGATGAAACAAATAAAAATACAATGAAGTTTCATTTTGGTTTGACTAGAAAAAAGTTGTTTTCAAATACTTATAGTACTGAGAATAGGAATCCAAATTCCGATACTTATTGGAACTTATCTTCCATATCTCAAGCATATGTATTTTACAAATTATCACAAACCCAATTACTTAATAAGGATCGCTTGAGACCTGTATTTCAATATAAAGGAAACTCTCCTTTTTTTAAGGAAAAATTAAAAGACTCTTGTATGATAATGATACACGGAATATTTGATTCCAAATCAAGACATAATAAAATTCATTCGTATGTAATGAACGAATGGAAAAACTGGTTAAAAGGTCATTATCAATACGATGCATCTCAAAAAAAATGGTCTCGATTAGTAACTAAAGAATGGCGAAATAGAATCAATCAACGCTGTATGATTCAAAACCAAAACAAGGAATCAATCCAATTGGATTTATATAAAAAATACCAATTCATTCATTCCATGAAAAAAAATAACTATGCAGCGGATTCTTTTATGAGTCAAAAAGAAAAATGGAAAAAAAATCACAGATATGATCTTTTATCATATAAATACATAAGTCCTCCTAATTCATATATTTCTGGATCAACATTAGAATTTGAAATAAACGGGGATCGAGAAATTCCATATCATTTCAATACATCGAAACCCGAATCATTTTATGTATTAGTAAGTATACCTAGTAATAATTATCTAGAAAAAGGATATATTATTGATAGGAATAGAAATTTGGATAGAAAATATTTTGATTGTAGAATTCCTCATTTTTGTTTTAGAAAGAATATTGAGATCTGGACCAATGCACATATTGGCATGACGATTCATAAAAATACTAAGACTGAAATTAAAAATTTTAAAAAAATGAAAAAAAAAGATCTTTTTTCTACTACGGTTCGTCAAGACATCAAACCATGCAATCAAAAAAGAAACTTTTTTGATTGCATGGGAATGCATCAAGAGGGGTTCTCTGATACTGCATCAAATCATAATACTATATCCAATCTCGAATCTTGGTTCTTCCCAGAATTTGTGCAACTTTTTAACATATATAAGATTCAACCTTGGATCATTCCAATCAAATCACTCTTTTTTCATTTTAATAAAAATGAAAAAATAAATATAAATACAAAGAAAAATCCTCATGAATCGTCTAATAAAAAAGATCTTGAATTAGTAAATTACAAGCAGGAAGAACAAGAACAACAGGATCAAGGAAATCTTATATCGAATCTACGAAAACAAGAGAATAAAAAAGCTGTTGAAGAAGATTACGCAAGATTAGACATAGAAATTAAAAAGGGTAGAAAAAAAAAAATAAATAAATATAAGAGAAAAAAACAAACGGAACTAGATTACTATTTGAAAAAATATTTCCTTTTTCAATTAAGATGGGCTGATCCCTTGAATCAAAGAATAATGAACAATATTAGGGTATATTGTCTCCTACTTAGACTGATAAACCCAAAGGAAATTACCATATCCTCGATTCAAAGAGGTGAAATAAATCTAGACGAAATGCTAATTCAAAAGGAGCTAGTTCTTACAGAATTGATAAGAAAGGGAATATTTATTATTGAACCAATTCGTCTATCTATAAGAAGGGACGTAAAATCTATTGTATATCAAACTATGGATATTTCATTGGTTGAGAAGAAGAAGCACCAAACAAATAGAAAATACGCAAAAAAAAGACATATTGAGAAAGAGGGGTTTGAAAAATCCATTCCACGATACAGCCACTTATTTTTTAGTGAAGACAAAAATCATTATGATTTCCTTATTCCTGAAAATATTCTATCTCCTAGGCATCGGAGAGAATTTAGAATTCTAATTTGTTTCAATTCACGGAATTGGAATGTTTTGGATAGAAATCCAAGATTTTGCAATGAAAAGAAAATAAAAAACTGTGGACAATTTTTGAATCAGAACAAGCATATTAACACCGATGCAAAAAATTTAATTAAATTCAAATTGTTTCTTTGGCCCAATTATCGATTAGAAGATTTAGCTTGTATGAATCGTTATTGGTTTGATACCAATAACAGCAGTCGTTTCAGTATGTTAAGAATACATATGTATTCACAATTCAGAATGAATTCAATTCAAATGAAAAATTAAAAAATTTTTATTTTTATATTTTTTTTTATATTTTATAGTGGATTTCCTACATATCGTGTGACATATTCTGTAGATGAAAGCCGAAATATATAGACTGTATAACATTAGAATTTCTAACACATGATGCTGATTTCATAGTGTATCCATTTTCACTAGGAGTAGCAGAATCTTTTTAGTTTAAGTAAAACTAAATCGTTCTATTTCGTGAATGCATATATTTATCAGACCCTTTTTATCCAATATCCAAATCCAATTTCGATTTATACTAGATGAAAATAACTGTCATAATAAATCTTATTATTTTTCCTGATCGGTAAAATTCACAGAAAATAAAAATTTTAATTTATTTTATGGTCAAAAATTCATTTATCTCAGTTATTCCACAAGAAGAAAAAGACGAAAATAGTGGGTCTGTTGAATTTCAAGTATTCCATTTCACCAGTAAGATACGGAGACTTACTTCACATTTAGAATTGCACAAAAGAGATTTTTTATCACAAAGGGGTCTGCGAATAATTCTGGGAAAACGTCAACGATTATTGACTTATTTGTCAAAGAAAAATAAAGTGCGTTATAAGAGATTAATGGATCAGTTAGATATTCGGGAACCAAAAACTCGTTAATTTAAATTAAATTTATTATTTGAGTTTATTATTATTTATTATTAGCCTTGTTATTTTTTTTTTTTTTTTTTATAGAATTTACATTTTATATATGACTATATGAATATGAATAGGATTATTTAGAATTACTAGAATTATACTAAATTCAATTTAAATTAGGATAAATTAGGATATATATATATATGAAAAATGAAAATATAATGAAAATATAATATATTTAATATTAAGAAAATAAACATGATTCGTATGTACAACTCATATTTCATGGTTATTCAAACGTAAATCAAAGGATCTTGGCCCTTTCTCATAAACAGATTTTAAAATCTATTGATTCTATAAATTTTTAAAAATCATTGATTCGTCTGGTATCTACAATAGAAAATATATGATTTCCATCATTTTATAATTAAAATTTTATCAGATCGAAAATCTTTTGTGTTCAAAACTTCAATTTATAGACCCAATGTCGCATTCAGTAAAAATTTATGATACATGTATAGGGTGTACCCAATGTGTACGAGCTTGTCCCACGGATGTATTAGAAATGATACCTTGGGACGGATGTAAAGCTAAGCAAATTGCTTCCGCGCCAAGAACCGAGGATTGTGTAGGTTGTAAGAGATGTGAATCCGCTTGCCCAACGGATTTTTTGAGTGTCCGTGTTTATTTATGGCATGAAACAACTCGCAGCATGGGTCTTTCTTATTGATATGTAACAAAAAACTCCCCTTGAATCATTTGATTCCTCTTTACCGATAAAACTCCGTACTCGAGAAAAGAAAATAAAAATATATTATTCTTCTCCCGAACACGGAGTTTTCTGGTCAAAATTTATCTTGTCTTTATCACGAGTTATTTTCCTTGGTTAACAATACTTCTGGTTTTGCCGATATTTGCGGGTTCTTCAATTGTCCTTTTCCTTCATAAAGGAAATAAGGCGTATAGGAGGGATACTATATGTATATGTATCCTGGAGCTCCCTCTAATGACCTATGTATTTTGTTCCAATTGGACGATCCATTAAACCAATTGAAGGAAGATTCTAAATGGATAAATATTTTTTTATTTTCACTGGAGACTGGGAATCGATGGACTTTCCATAGGACCCATTTTACTGACAGGATTTATCACTTGAACCAACAAACATTAGATTTCTAAAAATTAGCTAATCAATCATATCCCGCAGCATTGGAAATAATATTCCATTTTGGTTTTCTTATAGCTTATGCTGTCAAATCGCCGATGATACCCCTACATACATGATTACCAGATACCCACGGGGAAGCGCATTACAGTACATGTATGCTTCTAGCTGGAATCTTATTAAAGATGGGAACATATGGATTGATTCGGATCAATATGGAATTGTTAGCTCACGCTCATTCTAAATTCTCTCTCTGGTTGATCATAGTAGGAATAATACAAATCTTTTATGCAGCTTCAACATCTCTTGGTCAACGCAATTTTAAAAAGCATATTGCCTATTCTTACGTATCTCATATGGGTTTCATAATTATAGGAATTGGTTCTATAACTGGCATGGGACTCAATGGAGCCATTTTACAAATACTCTCTCATGGATTGATCGGTGCTGCACTTTTTTCTTAGCAGAAACGAGTTGGGATAGAATACGTTTTGTTTATCTCGACGAGATGGTGGGGAATATCTATCCCAATGGAAAAAATATTGATATTTACCATGTTTAGTAGTTTCTCGATGGCTTCTCTTGTATTACCAGGAATGAGTGGTTTTGTTGCAGAATTCTTAGTCTTTTTTGGAATAATTACTAACCAAAAATATCTTTTCATGCCAAAAATGTTAATTACTTTTGTAATAGCAATTGGAATGATATTAACTCCTATTTTTTTATTGTCTATGTTACGTCATATTTTCTATGAATACAAGCTATTCAATATACCAAACTATAAATTTTCATATTCTGGACCGCGAAAACTATTTCTTTAGATCTGTATCTTTCTACCTGTAATAGGAATTGAGATTTATCCTGATTTCGTTCTTCCGTTATCGGTTGACAAGGTACAAGTTATATTAGCTAATAATTTTTATTATTTTTATAGAAATATAGATACTAATTCTTTTTATAGCTTAGAAAATTCTAATTAATTAGAAGGAAAGTCTTATAATTCTTTGACTTTCATCTTTTCACGATTCTTCATTGTACAATGAAAAAAATGAAGAGTGAATTAGAATTGTAATGAAATACATCTAGAGTTTTTGAGAACCATTTGAATAATTCCTCCATTCAAACGGTTTTCAAAAACTCGCACAAATACTCATTGTCTATCAGACGATGTTTTTATGTGTTCTTCATGTAGTTTATTTTATTCAATTAGATATAAATGGGAATGAACCATAACTATGGAACCCGATTCCTAATAGATTGATCCCAAAATAGCATATCCAAATTAGGAGAAATCCTATAGAAGCCACAAATGCCGAATTTGTGCCTTGGTCTTGCAATTTTTTATTTGTTCTAATATGTAAATAGATTGCAAATATGGTCCAAGTAATAAATGCCCAAGTTTCCTTAGGATCCCAATTCCAATAAGAACCCCATGCTTCATTAGCCCATACTGCTCCAGAAAGAATGCCTATGGTTAAAAAGGTAAACCCTAAACTAATGACACGATAACTCCAATAATCCAAACGCTGAATTAATTGATATTTGTAAAAATTTAGAAATGAGAGAAAAGAAGTCTTTTTAAATACACTTTCTTTTTCGTTCAAATATTCTATCGTACCAACAAAGAAAAAAGACTTCCTTAAGCTTATAAAATTCTTGTTAAAAAAAAAATCGATATTTTTTCTTTATAATAATTTAGACACCCAACATCTTAGTATCTTAGTATAATTAAATATTAACATTTTTCGTTGTCTTATTCTAATTGTGCTTTTATATTTTTAAAAGTACAATTAATAGGAAAGAAAAAACCTTCTCAAAAATTAAATCGAATTCAATATCAATAATATAAAGATTCAATAACCAATAAAAATATTATACAAAATGTTCTTAATATCTTAATATATTATATATATTATATATTATAATTATTATAATATAATTAATATAATTTATTATAATTATTATAATTTATATAATTATAAATTTAATTATAAATAATATAAATAATTATAAAACAATAATAAAATAGAATAAAAAAAGCTAGGTTTCTATTTCTATTATAGTTATAGTTTATAATACATAAATGGAAAAGTTTTTTATTAAAACTGAACTTACGAAAATACTAACTGAATATTCTTGATATTGAACTTGAACATTTCCATATGAATGGAAATGCATTTTGCTTCATTGTTTCCTAAACTCTATTGAATATAGACAATTTAACATGAATTTATTATTATTCTTTCAGGTATGCCGCCATGGTGAAATTGGTAGACACGCTGCTCTTAGGAAGCAGTGCTAGAGCATCTCGGTTCGAGTCCGAGTGGCGGCATAAAATTATATATTATATATTATTATTTAATTATTTAATATAATTATTAAAAATAATTATATTTTCCCTTAACATTAGATTGTATTTATGTAAGATTATAAAATTTATAGATATTTTATATATTTCCATTTGTATTTATGTTTTATAGATTTAGGATTTATTAATTTATTATAGTTTAATTATGGATCTCTTTATATTTTATATTTATTTTTTATTGTATTGAATATTAAAGAATATTGATATTGAATTTTAATTCGTTTTTTATTTATTTATTTTTCAAAGTTATGCTCTTATATTATTTATATTGATGGAATCACTATAGGTAATGACTAATAAAGAGTAATCCATTTTGAACAATATATGTCTTTCACATACAACGATAAAAATGAGTCACCTATCTTTGAATGGCAGTTCCAAAAAAACGTACTTCTATGTCAAAAAAGCATATTCGTAGAAATCCTTGGAAAAAAAAAGGCTCTTTAGCGGCAGTAAAAGCTTTTTCTTTAGCTAAATCTGTTTCTACCGGACAGTCAAAAAGTTTTTTATTGGGACAAAAAAACGTTTTTAAAAATCTTAATTGATATGTCTCAAAGAACTTCAAATAATAATAATTGACATTTACTAATGTATTATTAATGTATATTGTATTTTTTTTTTTTAATATTTATTTTAATCTCCAATTTAAATTATTTATTATTTAATTTAATAGGGACCCTTTTTTATGTTTATGATATTTGTGACCTTAGAACATATATTAACTCATATTTCCTTTTCAATCATCTCAATTGTGATTATGATTCATTTGATGAACTTATTAGTCTATGAAATAGAAGGATTGCGTAATTCGTCAGAAAAGGGTATGATAGCTACTTTTTTATCTATAACAGGGTTTTTAGTTATTCGTTGGATTTCTTCAGGACATTTTCCCTTAAGTAATTTATATGAATCATTAATCTTCCTTTCGTGGAATTTCTCTATTATTCATATGATTCCATATCTTGGGAATCATAAAAATTATTTAAGAACAATAACTGCACCAAGTGCCATTTTTACCCAAGGTTTTGCCACGTCAGGTCTTTCAATTGAAATGCATCAATCCGCAATATTAGTACCTGCTCTACAATCTCACTGGTTAATGATGCATGTCAGTATGATGCTATTGAGCTATGCAGTTCTTTTATGCGGATCATTATTATCAGTTGCTCTTATAGTGATTACATTTCAAAAAAATATCGATTTTTTTTTTAACAAGAATTTTATAAGCTTAAGGAAGTCTTTTTTCTTTGTTGGTACGATAGAATATTTGAACGAAAAAGAAAGTGTATTTAAAAAGACTTCTTTTCTCTCATTTCTAAATTTTTACAAATATCAATTAATTCAGCGTTTGGATTATTGGAGTTATCGTGTCATTAGTTTAGGGTTTACCTTTTTAACCATAGGCATTCTTTCTGGAGCAGTATGGGCTAATGAAGCATGGGGTTCTTATTGGAATTGGGATCCTAAGGAAACTTGGGCATTTATTACTTGGACCATATTTGCAATCTATTTACATATTAGAACAAATAAAAAATTGCAAGACCAAGGCACAAATTCGGCATTTGTGGCTTCTATAGGATTTCTCCTAATTTGGATATGCTATTTTGGGATCAATCTATTAGGAATCGGGTTCCATAGTTATGGTTCATTCCCATTTATATCTAATTGAATAAAATAAACTACATGAAGAACACATAAAAACATCGTCTGATAGACAATGAGTATTTGTGCGAGTTTTTGAAAACCGTTTGAATGGAGGAATTATTCAAATGGTTCTCAAAAACTCTAGATGTATTTCATTACAATTCTAATTCACTCTTCATTTTTTTCATTGTACAATGAAGAATCGTGAAAAGATGAAAGTCAAAGAATTATAAGACTTTCCTTCTAATTAATTAGAATTTTCTAAGCTATAAAAAGAATTAGTATCTATATTTCTATAAAAATAATAAAAATTATTAGCTAATATAACTTGTACCTTGTCAACCGATAACGGAAGAACGAAATCAGGATAAATCTCAATTCCTATTACAGGTAGAAAGATACAGATCTAAAGAAATAGTTTTCGCGGTCCAGAATATGAAAATTTATAGTTTGGTATATTGAATAGCTTGTATTCATAGAAAATATGACGTAACATAGACAATAAAAAAATAGGAGTTAATATCATTCCAATTGCTATTACAAAAGTAATTAACATTTTTGGCATGAAAAGATATTTTTGGTTAGTAATTATTCCAAAAAAGACTAAGAATTCTGCAACAAAACCACTCATTCCTGGTAATACAAGAGAAGCCATCGAGAAACTACTAAACATGGTAAATATCAATATTTTTTCCATTGGGATAGATATTCCCCACCATCTCGTCGAGATAAACAAAACGTATTCTATCCCAACTCGTTTCTGCTAAGAAAAAAGTGCAGCACCGATCAATCCATGAGAGAGTATTTGTAAAATGGCTCCATTGAGTCCCATGCCAGTTATAGAACCAATTCCTATAATTATGAAACCCATATGAGATACGTAAGAATAGGCAATATGCTTTTTAAAATTGCGTTGACCAAGAGATGTTGAAGCTGCATAAAAGATTTGTATTATTCCTACTATGATCAACCAGAGAGAGAATTTAGAATGAGCGTGAGCTAACAATTCCATATTGATCCGAATCAATCCATATGTTCCCATCTTTAATAAGATTCCAGCTAGAAGCATACATGTACTGTAATGCGCTTCCCCGTGGGTATCTGGTAATCATGTATGTAGGGGTATCATCGGCGATTTGACAGCATAAGCTATAAGAAAACCAAAATGGAATATTATTTCCAATGCTGCGGGATATGATTGATTAGCTAATTTTTAGAAATCTAATGTTTGTTGGTTCAAGTGATAAATCCTGTCAGTAAAATGGGTCCTATGGAAAGTCCATCGATTCCCAGTCTCCAGTGAAAATAAAAAAATATTTATCCATTTAGAATCTTCCTTCAATTGGTTTAATGGATCGTCCAATTGGAACAAAATACATAGGTCATTAGAGGGAGCTCCAGGATACATATACATATAGTATCCCTCCTATACGCCTTATTTCCTTTATGAAGGAAAAGGACAATTGAAGAACCCGCAAATATCGGCAAAACCAGAAGTATTGTTAACCAAGGAAAATAACTCGTGATAAAGACAAGATAAATTTTGACCAGAAAACTCCGTGTTCGGGAGAAGAATAATATATTTTTATTTTCTTTTCTCGAGTACGGAGTTTTATCGGTAAAGAGGAATCAAATGATTCAAGGGGAGTTTTTTGTTACATATCAATAAGAAAGACCCATGCTGCGAGTTGTTTCATGCCATAAATAAACACGGACACTCAAAAAATCCGTTGGGCAAGCGGATTCACATCTCTTACAACCTACACAATCCTCGGTTCTTGGCGCGGAAGCAATTTGCTTAGCTTTACATCCGTCCCAAGGTATCATTTCTAATACATCCGTGGGACAAGCTCGTACACATTGGGTACACCCTATACATGTATCATAAATTTTTACTGAATGCGACATTGGGTCTATAAATTGAAGTTTTGAACACAAAAGATTTTCGATCTGATAAAATTTTAATTATAAAATGATGGAAATCATATATTTTCTATTGTAGATACCAGACGAATCAATGATTTTTAAAAATTTATAGAATCAATAGATTTTAAAATCTGTTTATGAGAAAGGGCCAAGATCCTTTGATTTACGTTTGAATAACCATGAAATATGAGTTGTACATACGAATCATGTTTATTTTCTTAATATTAAATATATTATATTTTCATTATATTTTCATTTTTCATATATATATATATCCTAATTTATCCTAATTTAAATTGAATTTAGTATAATTCTAGTAATTCTAAATAATCCTATTCATATTCATATAGTCATATATAAAATGTAAATTCTATAAAAAAAAAAAAAAAAAATAACAAGGCTAATAATAAATAATAATAAACTCAAATAATAAATTTAATTTAAATTAACGAGTTTTTGGTTCCCGAATATCTAACTGATCCATTAATCTCTTATAACGCACTTTATTTTTCTTTGACAAATAAGTCAATAATCGTTGACGTTTTCCCAGAATTATTCGCAGACCCCTTTGTGATAAAAAATCTCTTTTGTGCAATTCTAAATGTGAAGTAAGTCTCCGTATCTTACTGGTGAAATGGAATACTTGAAATTCAACAGACCCACTATTTTCGTCTTTTTCTTCTTGTGGAATAACTGAGATAAATGAATTTTTGACCATAAAATAAATTAAAATTTTTATTTTCTGTGAATTTTACCGATCAGGAAAAATAATAAGATTTATTATGACAGTTATTTTCATCTAGTATAAATCGAAATTGGATTTGGATATTGGATAAAAAGGGTCTGATAAATATATGCATTCACGAAATAGAACGATTTAGTTTTACTTAAACTAAAAAGATTCTGCTACTCCTAGTGAAAATGGATACACTATGAAATCAGCATCATGTGTTAGAAATTCTAATGTTATACAGTCTATATATTTCGGCTTTCATCTACAGAATATGTCACACGATATGTAGGAAATCCACTATAAAATATAAAAAAAAATATAAAAATAAAAATTTTTTAATTTTTCATTTGAATTGAATTCATTCTGAATTGTGAATACATATGTATTCTTAACATACTGAAACGACTGCTGTTATTGGTATCAAACCAATAACGATTCATACAAGCTAAATCTTCTAATCGATAATTGGGCCAAAGAAACAATTTGAATTTAATTAAATTTTTTGCATCGGTGTTAATATGCTTGTTCTGATTCAAAAATTGTCCACAGTTTTTTATTTTCTTTTCATTGCAAAATCTTGGATTTCTATCCAAAACATTCCAATTCCGTGAATTGAAACAAATTAGAATTCTAAATTCTCTCCGATGCCTAGGAGATAGAATATTTTCAGGAATAAGGAAATCATAATGATTTTTGTCTTCACTAAAAAATAAGTGGCTGTATCGTGGAATGGATTTTTCAAACCCCTCTTTCTCAATATGTCTTTTTTTTGCGTATTTTCTATTTGTTTGGTGCTTCTTCTTCTCAACCAATGAAATATCCATAGTTTGATATACAATAGATTTTACGTCCCTTCTTATAGATAGACGAATTGGTTCAATAATAAATATTCCCTTTCTTATCAATTCTGTAAGAACTAGCTCCTTTTGAATTAGCATTTCGTCTAGATTTATTTCACCTCTTTGAATCGAGGATATGGTAATTTCCTTTGGGTTTATCAGTCTAAGTAGGAGACAATATACCCTAATATTGTTCATTATTCTTTGATTCAAGGGATCAGCCCATCTTAATTGAAAAAGGAAATATTTTTTCAAATAGTAATCTAGTTCCGTTTGTTTTTTTCTCTTATATTTATTTATTTTTTTTTTTCTACCCTTTTTAATTTCTATGTCTAATCTTGCGTAATCTTCTTCAACAGCTTTTTTATTCTCTTGTTTTCGTAGATTCGATATAAGATTTCCTTGATCCTGTTGTTCTTGTTCTTCCTGCTTGTAATTTACTAATTCAAGATCTTTTTTATTAGACGATTCATGAGGATTTTTCTTTGTATTTATATTTATTTTTTCATTTTTATTAAAATGAAAAAAGAGTGATTTGATTGGAATGATCCAAGGTTGAATCTTATATATGTTAAAAAGTTGCACAAATTCTGGGAAGAACCAAGATTCGAGATTGGATATAGTATTATGATTTGATGCAGTATCAGAGAACCCCTCTTGATGCATTCCCATGCAATCAAAAAAGTTTCTTTTTTGATTGCATGGTTTGATGTCTTGACGAACCGTAGTAGAAAAAAGATCTTTTTTTTTCATTTTTTTAAAATTTTTAATTTCAGTCTTAGTATTTTTATGAATCGTCATGCCAATATGTGCATTGGTCCAGATCTCAATATTCTTTCTAAAACAAAAATGAGGAATTCTACAATCAAAATATTTTCTATCCAAATTTCTATTCCTATCAATAATATATCCTTTTTCTAGATAATTATTACTAGGTATACTTACTAATACATAAAATGATTCGGGTTTCGATGTATTGAAATGATATGGAATTTCTCGATCCCCGTTTATTTCAAATTCTAATGTTGATCCAGAAATATATGAATTAGGAGGACTTATGTATTTATATGATAAAAGATCATATCTGTGATTTTTTTTCCATTTTTCTTTTTGACTCATAAAAGAATCCGCTGCATAGTTATTTTTTTTCATGGAATGAATGAATTGGTATTTTTTATATAAATCCAATTGGATTGATTCCTTGTTTTGGTTTTGAATCATACAGCGTTGATTGATTCTATTTCGCCATTCTTTAGTTACTAATCGAGACCATTTTTTTTGAGATGCATCGTATTGATAATGACCTTTTAACCAGTTTTTCCATTCGTTCATTACATACGAATGAATTTTATTATGTCTTGATTTGGAATCAAATATTCCGTGTATCATTATCATACAAGAGTCTTTTAATTTTTCCTTAAAAAAAGGAGAGTTTCCTTTATATTGAAATACAGGTCTCAAGCGATCCTTATTAAGTAATTGGGTTTGTGATAATTTGTAAAATACATATGCTTGAGATATGGAAGATAAGTTCCAATAAGTATCGGAATTTGGATTCCTATTCTCAGTACTATAAGTATTTGAAAACAACTTTTTTCTAGTCAAACCAAAATGAAACTTCATTGTATTTTTATTTGTTTCATCAATTCCTTCTTGTTCTTTATTTCTTTTATTGTTGTAAATGGATTTATTAAAGATATTTTTTTTTGATTTAAAGAAAAGTTGTACATTGATCTTAGGAATGCTAATGGTACATAGTAAAATATCTATGTATATTTTTTCAATGAATGATTTTATAAAGTAGTGCGATTTACGCATTAATCGGATATTTTTACTTTTGAAGATTTTTTTGAAGATTTTCAAAAATTCCGGCCTTTTATTATCATAAATTAGAACTATATCTTTTTTTTTTTCTTTTTCGTTTCGTTCTATTTGATTCCTGATTTTTATTGTCTTATCAGAAAGATCTTTCATTCTTCTTTCTATTAGAATTGGTCGAATTTGAACAGATGATTCGCGAAGAATCTTTTTATTTTTTTGTAAATCTTTTTCGTTTTCCTTCATTTCATATACTTTTTCTTTCCTCAACTCAAATAAAAAAATTGGATTTATTTTTTCCAATTTTTGCATTATGAGTTTGATAACTATAAATATTTTAGTGACCCATTTTGTTTTTTCTTTTCTAACTTTTATAAATATAAAGGATTTTATTCTTTCCTTCAAAAAGTTTATAACTTGTAAAATCTTATTTTTTACCCTTCTATTTCTTTTTTTGAGTTCTTTATAAATAGGTTCAAAAAAAGAAGGTCGTTTTCGGGGAGAACCAAAGGGAAGTTCTGCTTCCATTCCCCAGACTGTTAAAAAACAAAATTTTTTGTTTTTATATTTTGAATCTCCTCGATCTCTATGATGAGATCGTACCTTAACTTTTCGCCAAGGTTTTAGACAGAAAGGATATAGAATCTTTATCTGAATGCCGTCTGTTAACCAATCTTGGGGAAATTCTGTTTCTGATAATTGAACACCATTATAGGTGCATTTAATATGTATTTCTCTATTCCATTCCTTCAAATCCTCGTACCACTCGGGGATTTGAAATAATAACGTACGTAAAATATTTTTAGCTATTATAAATGAAGGCAATATAATGTATTTTCTAAAAAAAGATTGGATTACTAACATTAAACCTCTTATTGCTTGAATAAATACAAAGGTATCCCAAGCTTCTGATATTTCTATACGTTCTTTTTTATCCTTTTCTTCTTTTGTCTCTTCATTTTCAAAATGGGAATCTAAAATTTTAAATTCAGATTCTCGTTCTCTACCCATCCAATTCCTCAAAATAAGATTCTTCATTTCATTAATATGAAAAGAATAAAAAAAATATGTTTTGTCTATACGGTCCAAAAAAAGTGGGGAATGCGCATTTACTTGAAAGAGGTCCCAAATAACTGTTTTACGTCTTTGAGCGCGCATGGATCCTTTGATTAGATTGCGACGAAAACACGATTGTTGGGAGTAACGTATCAGAGCTACCTCTTCCTCTTCCTCTTCCTCTTTCTCTTCCTCTTCCTCTTTCTCTTCCTCTTTCTCTTCCTCTTCCTCTTTCTCTTCCTCTTTCTCTTCCTCTTTCTCTTCCTCTTTCTCTTCCTCTTCCTCTTTCTCTTCCTCTTTCTCTTCCTCTTCCTCTTCCTCTTCCGTTTTATTATCATTTTTCTCATTGTTACTAGCATTCTTAGTACTAGAAATAGAATTGGTATTTTGATCATTATCGTTATAAATTACAACACGTTTGGCTCTTCTTGAATGAATATCATGCTCTTCTTCTTCTAATTCTTCTTCATTTTCTTTTTCCTCTTCTTCGAACAAATCCTCGGTTAAT